GGCTCGGTCAACTGGAATGTGTATTATCCGTATGGGAGATCTTCCATCCATCGACCTGAGACGAAGAGAAAGGTCTATCTATCTTCTTTAGTTATTCAATGAAACCAATGATTCGTTATTGGAGCAGATAGCAACAACCATTTCAGCGGACATGCGTATTTTCCGATGGATTTACATGGTTTCATTAGTATAAATTGTTTGATGTAGCGAGTAATAGGCTCTTTCGCCGTTCAAGAATTCTTGTTTAAGCAGTTCATATCATCCACACATAGTGATCTAAGATTTCAATTCTTCCATGTTTCAGCAGTAGCATATTGTTCCACGGAGTTAAGGCCAAAAAGATGGAAGAAACAAGTGTTTCCACGACTCTACCATCCGGCCAATTCTGTTCCACTTAATCCCCTTTTCATGGGCACATATCTTTACGGCTAAGGAATGGGGAATCTTTCTCCTGTTACATGAATCAAATGTTTCATTTCATCCGGGAAAAGCCATCTCTTTCTCAACAATGTCTTTGTCATTTGATCCAATAGCGTTCCGTTAGATAGGAACAGATTTGATAAATACTGATAACTCTCGGATAGAGTATTAGAACGGAAAGGTCCATTAGATAATGAACTATTGGTTCTAAACCATCTCTGGCGATGAATCAACAATTCGAAGTGCTTTTCTTGCGTATTCTTGATGAACCAGCGTTTATATATAGATGTAGGAGGATTTGTTTGGGAAGCAATAAGCCCCTTTGACATCTCTTCATCTGCAAAGAATTCTCGACGTGAAAACACAGAGACAGAGGGCTGATCTTTGAATAGGGAAAAGAATGGATCCGCAGGGTCCCAAATGAATTGGCTTGTTCGAAAAAAGCCTTGTTCTTTGGAAGATCTATCTCGTGTCTGGTACTGCATGGTTCCACTCTGCAAGAACTCCGAATCATTCTCTTGAAGCTCATCCTCTTTATGATAAATGATCCATTTGCCCCGAAATGACCCAGTCCAATAGGGAAATCCCAATTCAGTGGGCCTTTCAATACAATCAAATAGATTAGGGCGCCATATTCTAGGAGCCCAAACTATGTGATTGAATAAATCCTCCTCTATCTGTTGCGGATCGAGGGCCCCTTCCCCTTCTTCAAACTCCGATTCGTATTTTTCATATAGAAATCTCTGATCAACGATAGAACAAGATCCATTTTGCATCATATCTAACTGATTCCTTGGTTCGGACCGAAGAAGTAATGTCACTCGATTATTATCAAACTGACTGCAATATTTTTCTGTCCGTGAGGATCCCGCCAGAGCCAGAGTGCCTTCTACTTCTAATAGTAATAATAGTAATAGGACATGAACTAGATCAGAATCATTCTCAACGAATCCATAAGAAGTGATCCAATTTTTTTCATCGTGTCTGGATGAAGACCAAAGATCTTGAGCGACCGATCCGGCAGAACAACTCAAAAGATAAAGAAGTATCGTTAATTTCTTCATGCTCGTTCCAAGTTCGAAGTACCATTTGTACAAATAAGAATCCCCTCCCTTACATGATTTCTTCTTCATATAGATAGATATAGGATCTATGGGGCAATTACTTAGAAGTACATTTTGTGTAACAGCCCTTCCTATCTGATAGAAAAGGATCCCATGATCCTGAACCGATCTTATCTGGGATCGAAAATCCCAAGTTTTTCTATGAAGAGCTGATCTAATTGTATTAGTTTCTATAATGGATTTCTTCTGTGTAATACTAATTGATAGGGCCTCATTGATAAGTGCTACAAGATCTCGCGCATTGGAACCCATGGTTATGGACCCGAATCCGTTAGTATGGAACATCTTCTTTTCCAAGTGAAATCCCCTAGTATATGAAAGAATGAAAAAGTGCTTTCGTTGTTGTGGAAGAAGAAGCCTTCGTATCTTAATGCATGTATTTAATTTATTCGGAGCTATTAGAGCGGGATCCACTTTTTGGGGAATATGAGTCGAAGCAATAACAAGAATCTTTCCAGTGTAACATCTTTCACAATCCCTGGAGAGATAGTTCTCTAATAGACCGAGGGATAAGTAATTCGACTCATTCACATGCAGATCATGAATGTTTGGAATCCATATTATGCAAGGAGACATTGCTTTTGCTAATTCGAATTGAAGGGTGATATCAAATAGGTCTATTTTCGGCGTCATATACATAGTTAGCACATTCGTCATAGTTAGCAGCTCCGTATCAATATCAAGGTCATCATCAATATCGTCACTATCATCAATATCGTCACTATCATCAATATCGATATCATCAATAAGATAACCTTTAGGCTTGTCATCCAGGAACTTGTTCGGAAATACCGTAATGAAAGGAACATAGGAGTTTGTCGCTAGGTATTTGACCAAACAGGATCGTCCAGTTCCTATAGAACCTATCACTAAAATACCTCTAGAAGGGGATAGGGCTAAGCGGAGCGAAAAGGGTTTTCCATGAGGAGATGGGGAATGAAAACTATTAGCCCCAC